GACATATATTTGTTTGTCGTTTAAAGAAAGTTTTTAAAGTTTTATTAAATTTGAAGGTTTGTTTTTGGTTTTTAATTCTGTGTCAGGAAATCATAAAATTATTGGTATATCTTATCTGTGGCTGGCTTATTGGTTCGGTATGATAGGGTTTTATATGAGTGTGCTGATTAGAACTGAATTAAGTATGAGCGGGTTGAAAATAATAACTATGGATACTTTAGAAATTTATAATCTATTGTTTACATTACATGGTCTTATTATGGTATTTTTTAATATTATGACTGGTCTTTTTGGAGGAATTGGAAATTATTTGTATCCTGTTCTTTTGGGATATTGTGATGTTGTATATCCAAGAGTTAATCTTTATAGTTTGTTGTTTCAGCCAATTGGTTTTGTGTTAGTGGTTTCTTCTATTTATTTAGAAATTGGTAGTGGTACAGGATGGACATTGTATCCGCCTCTTTCAACTTCTCTTTCAAATGTTGGTATAGATTTTATAATATTTGGTTTGTTAGCAGCTGGAATTGCAAGTACATTAAGCAGTGTAAACTTTATAACTACTTTTACTTCTGTAAAAACAATAGGTTTTGTCATTGATAGAATTTCACCTGCCGCATGGTCAATTGTTTTAACTTCTTTTTTGTTATTATTATCTTTACCTGTTGTTACTGCAGTTTTTCTTATGGTATTTTTGGACAGACATTATAATACTATGTTTTTTGAATCTTCTAATTCTGGAGATCCAGTGTTGTATCAGCATTTATTTTGGTTTTTTGGACATCCTGAGGTTTATATTATGATATTGCCAGGATTTGGTATTATAAGTTTGTTGTTATCAACATATACTACTAAAGAAATGTTCGGTAATCAAACTATGATATTAGCTATGGGTTTCAATAGCTTTGTTAGGTTGTTTGGTTTGGGGACATCATATGTACACATCAGGTTTGGAAGCAGATACTCGCGGTATTTTACAACAGTTACAATATTAATTGCCCTTCCCACAGGTAATAAAATATTCAATTGGGTAACAACATTACAATGTGTCGAATCAATAAAATCTCTCGGACTAGTATTATTTACAGTGTTATTTATCGTTAACTTTGTTATAGGAGGTACAACTGGTGTGGTGTTAGGAAACGCCGGAATAGACTTGGCATTACACGATACTGTTTATGTAGTTGGACATTTTCATTTCGTCCTTTCAATAGGCGCTATAATATCAATGATATGTTTTATAATTTATATTCAAAGAATGTTGTTGTTTGGAATTATACTCTCAAATAGATTATCATCGTTAATTGCTCCTATTTTTATGATATCTGTTTTGCTAACTTTTCTACCTATGCATTTTACTGGATTTTCACCCCTTCCAAGAAGAATACCAGATTATCCTGATGAAATGTGGGGATGGAATTTTATTTGTACACTTGGAGCAACGATGATGTTGGTACTAAAACTTGCAATATTATTCATTATATCATTATAAAAAATACACTAGGCATGCAATACCGAACAGGGCCAATTTAATTTCATTTTCTTGCATCACTGCCATTTTGTTAGCTAAACAGAACTTTTTAAACCATAACTTCAACTTATTAATATATTTTTCTTGTTAACTATTTGTGCGATAATTACATCAAATACCTAAAGAGTCATCAATGATTTAATCCTTTGGATTTTTAATGGGACCATGAATAGATATGTACCATTTTAGTAATTCAAAAGAGAATTCATAAGTAACCTTTGTGAAAGTGATAGCGAGATGGGAATTGTGCCTTCTATAGTTTAATGTAATTTTTGAATTCGTAAAATAGAAAAGAGATAGCGTTATAGCTCTTACAGTCAGTACGAAGTCGAAACAAGGTAGTTGACAGTGAACTTGTAGCTGAACAAAGTAAAGAAACAGATCGCATAGTCAATTAGCTTTTTTTATAACAATATTTTAAAATATTCGAATACAATTATATCGTCCTTTGTTTTTTAGCATAGATGATATTCTTTTATAGAAATTAGAGTTCTATTAGCATACGTATATAACATTGAAGGTTATAAATACGTGTCGAGCAGTGTGTTCAAAGTAGTTATTACGCGAGGAAATGTTAAATTATTAAAATTCAAGATGAATCCGATTTGATGATATTATAAGAAATGGCTAATGATATTATTTAATATCAGCATGGGATTATAAAACAGTATATTATGTATTTTAATTTACTGTCAGCTAAAACGTATCAAATTCTCTACTCTGTTACCTTAAAAAATTTTCATTTATTTCAAATCTATACAGTACACATTCGTTAAGCTAGAAATAACAACATTGTTAAAGCTATCCAAATCATTTCTACAAAATGCCAGTACACTCCAGCATTGAATTCTTCATCTCTTTGAGATCCATCACCTTCATAAAAATATGACTGTATTAGTACAAAAATGCCTCCGGCACATACATGTAACGAATGAAGTCCTGTTAAAATGAAAAAATATAATGTCATCCAATAATTGTTCACATAAGATAGAATTAATGAATATTCATCATTTTGTAACGATAAAAATATAAACCCTATTAATAGCAATTGTTCCATAAAAAAGTCTGTTTCAAAGTTGGCACTTTCTTGAACTCTATGAAGAATTATTGATACTAAAATACTTCCAGTATTTAAAACGTCAGAGATTTGAAGATAGGCTTCTACATTTAATTCAGCTAGTAAAATTGGATTCGATAATCTTAAATGAAAATATCCCCATATAAATGTCGAAAACACTAATATTTCTGAAAATATAAACATTCCAAATATAGCGTACATTACCATAGTTGTAGAAGTCATTATCTCTCTAATACTATTTATAAATATTGTTAAACTGTTCATAAAAAATTCACCAACACTTAAATATTTAAGTGTAGTTCCGTATAATAAATATTGATTTACATACATTATAATAAAGTTCTTATATGTGGAATCAATATATTCCAGGGTATCTAATCCTGTACTATAAAACAGATATAGAGTTTCAAATATGTTAATTATATTAATGTACTTTAAATATGATTGTGCGCTGTTTCGCATTTGACTACATAGGTTAACTTACATAGTCCATTTTTTAACGATAAATGAGGAGCGTCTGTTGAATACCTACACAAGATAATGCTAAGATTTATATCGATGTATATTATCTGATACCTGTTCAGTGGTTTCTAGCCAAACAACAGGGATCTCTTTTAAAGTAAGAATTGACTATCTAAATAATAGTCATGTGAATGGTATAACGACTTCTCTATTGTCTCCACTAAATGTTCTATGAAATAGACTTAGCTTTGAATAGGAAGCTTGATATACTGGGACGGTAAGACCCTGTGCACCTTCACTTCCCTCCGAAAAAAACAAGTTTTGCAAAACAAAAAGGTATGGTGAGACGACATGGAGGTGTCAATAGATTAATTACATGAGTACTATAATTAATCTTTAACCTGTTATCCCTGGCGTACCTTATTACCAATAGTAGTTATTAGCTCTATATTTATATTTATGTAGAATATGATGTATTGCCTAATCTTCTCAAACATGAACTCGTTTTTCGCCTAACATGAATTTACTATACTCGAATTATACAGTATTGCCGCGGCTGCTGGCACTGCATGATTTTACAATATAATATCCAATCCTTATGTATGCTTGAATGCTGTAATCACTTTTTATAACAAGTTTGAAATACTTTATGTAGTTATATATAATACTGCTAGAATATTTAACGTCTAGTACTCTTTGACGTTTAATATCAATTCCTACGGCCATCATCTCTTTATACTCTTAAATATTTTAATAATATAATAACTATAAGTTTCCTTCTGGAATTATGTTAATTTTAGTAATGAAAATATCAGTATATACAGTAACTTATTATAGGTCATTACTCTTCATAAAAGATTTCACAGAGAACAATCTATAATTGTTCAATTGGAATTTATCTATTAACTTTATTTCGTCCAACACCGTTTAAGGGTGTAAGGTTCGTACCAATGTATTAAATAAAGTTAGATTACAATTTTTACTGAAATATTTAATTACGTTAATTATCAGTAAGATATAGTGCGTGAAATCAAATTAAACAACATGTTCCACTGATTTCACTACTTATAACATTTCAACATGTATGTTACGTACTAACTGACATCCAAGGCAAAGAATTGTAACACATTAATGTACTGATAAATTAGATGATTCTGACTTAGTGTAATTATAAAAAATATACAAATTAATGTATTTAAAAATTTTCTAACATCCAAATTTTAAAGTCCTGATAGCGGTTAATCTTTCCTATTCCTTACGTACTCTGGCTAGAACACTTTTACATATAAAACAAAACTCTTTCAAGACGCAAACTTCCCGGCTAAACTTCCCTCCACCAGGTGTTTTTCAACACCTAGGCACGGACTCTCGACGAGTCCAGCAATTTTTGAACAAATGTAGTAGATAACAGGACGCCGTAGATACCAATAATTATGAGATCCAGATTAATGACCATTCTTCCAATACAGCCCAATAGAAACAAGGCTGGTACCAGTGGTACACTTGTTGTGGTCCAAACTCTGTGATGATGTGCTGTTGAGACAGCTTGTGATTTAGATCTTGACTCTACTAGTATTATCAATAATTTTAATACAACTACCATAGCTACAAGTCCAGATACTTTTGTTGGAAACACTTTTAATGTTGCATAAAACAAAAGCAAATACCATTCTGGAATAATATGTGCAGGTGTGTTTTCAGAGCTTGATAATATTGAATTATCATTATCTGCTTGAAACAATGTCCAAATTCCATAACCAACTTGTGGTCCAATGAACATACTTATTATAACTAAAAATTTAACATCACTGAATAATATCAATTGATAAAATTTTAACAAAGCGACTGCTTCAGCGAGTGTTAATGGATTTGAACTTCCTTCTCTATGAAGAAAATAAAGATGAAGAAGAACAATTACAAGCACAACAGCAGGTAACACAAAATGTAAAATAAAAAATCTTTTTAGGGTCTCTGGACCTACTGTAAATCCACCGAAAGTTATAACTTTGGCTTTTCCAAACCATTCTAACAAATTCGATATAACTGTAGCTCCCCAAAAACTCATTTGACCATCTGGCAACACATAACCAGTAAAAGCAATAACTATACTCAAAATTAAAATAACTATGCCAGAGTACCAAGACCAAGGCATATATTTACTAGAATACCACATACCTTTAATTATGTGGATAAACATAAAAAAGAAATAAAATGAGACACCAACAGAATGATATAAACGGACAAACCAACCAAACTGTGTTTCTGTAACAAGTCTAGAAAGACTTTCAAAAGCTCCTTCTTTACAAGGAACATAGAAAAAGGTTAGAAGAAGTCCGGATAGAATCTGTAAAATCAACAAGATTCCAAGTATGAATCCTACATTCCAATTAGAATTTAAATTTTTAGGCACTAAATACGAAGGTATATGTGCATTAAACATATTCATTATAAACGTTAATTTGTAGGTTAAAGCCCTATTTCCTAATTTTATTTTTATAACTTTTTTATAAAACATTTGTACCTGTCAAGTTCCTTCACTAAATTTAACTCACAGTATAGAAATATATTTCAAATATGATTGCAAAATGGTATTAAAATTTAATGCTTGAATAAGGTTTAATAGGTATGAGAGTTCTCATATTAATATGGTACGTGAGTTGGGTTAAGAACGCCGCAAGGCTGTTCGTTCCCTATCTAGATATTTAAATTTTTATAACCTTCAAATTTAATAAAACTTTAAAAACTTTCTTTAAACGACCAAACAAATATATGTCTGAATTTTAACGACATATATTTGAGTATCATTATTCTTACTCAAATATATGTC